GGATAAGCAAAGATAAAAAAAAAATTCAAATCCAAGAATCGTTTCTAAGTTTATAGTCAATAGTTAAAGGTTCCGTTTTGTCGTCCTGAATTTTGACTTTTGTAACTTCGAATCCACATTTTATTTTTCAATCGAATTTCAATATAATATAAAAGAAAGGGAAAGTTTTTAGATATTGTGCGTTTTGAGATACGATACATAGACTCGAGGGGATGGATCCAATCAAAAAAAGGAAGGGTTTCTTTTAGGCAAGGGATTAAAGAAAGGAAAAAGGAATTCAAAGATGGAAAGTACAAAAAAACAAAAAAGCGAAAGGATTCTCATCTTTTTGTATCATTTTGGCGGCATGGCCGAGCGGTAAGGCGGGGGACTGCAAATCCTCTTTTCCCCAGTTCAAATCCGGGTGTCGCCTGATCAACAAAAAATCTGAAATCCCTTATTCTAGTTTTCTAATTTTTGATATAACTCCTCGAGTTTTCCCCAACAAAAACAAGTGCAGGAAAAAGGTTCTTGATACTTTTTTTTTTTCTTTTTGACTGTTGCGGAGAATTCCACGGATATATTATAATATTAGTGAACACTAATTATTTTACATTTTTTTCATATTCATAGAGATAGGGGACATTAGTCATATGGATATAGTAAGTCTCGCTTGGGCGGCATTAATGACAGTCTTTACATTTTCCCTGTCACTCGTAGTATGGGGAAGAAGTGGACTATAGAAGTATTTTGAATTGATTTGAGGAATCAAACTGGATTTATTGTTTTCTCGATCGTTCTTTTTTTACTATTTAATTAGTTTTTACGATTTACTACTGGGGGGAGGAATATATTCTATGAATAATACCCTTTCTCCATCACTGCAATACAGTTACTTCGCTTATATTATTATCTTAAATTAAAAAAAAACGGGGGGGCACAAAAATGAAAACTTTTTTTTCAAACCAAACATTTTAAACAAAATCAAGAGATTTTTTGAAAACGTGAGTTTATGGGAACTGTTTTTGCCGTTTTTACGGCCCTTTGTACAGCCTACAATTTCTGGTTCCGGCTCGATCAGGAGTGCTATAAATACGAAGATGTGGAAACAATTGGAAAAAGAACAATTGGAATAAAATAAAAAAGAGGAAAATTTGAAATCAGAAAAAAAGAAAAGTGATAAAGAATTAGAAATAAAAAATACAAAAAATGCAGCAAAATAAAAATCCAAAGCATATAAAATTTCGACCTAGGCCCCCCTTACTTAAATTTTTTTTTTTTCAGAAGATACAATAAAACGGACTAATGGAAATTATGAGAAGGGAGATTGATATCGGTCAAAGAAGATATGTCTATTGGAGATATGGTAGAAAGAAAATATGTTTCTTTCTACCATACTATCAGGGTTTAGAGAATACTGCTGATTCTAGTCCATTCATTAATCTTTGCTAAGAAGTCAAGTTTTAATCACTTTGACTGACTGTTTTTACGTATATTATAAGTAAAAAGGCGGTAGGAACTAGAATGAACAGCGCAGTAGCAATAAAAGCAGCAATATTTACTTCCATAATTTCATTTTTTTTTTTACTTTACAATAACTCGGGATTTAATCCCATAGAGATGATAAAATTGTCGCCTGTCAATTCAATGCCATGCAATGAATTACATTACATTTCAAAGACATCGAAACGGATCAATATCATGAATAACAATATCTAAGCTATCAAATCGATTCACCGTCGAGAATTGAATAGTATAACATAGAAAGATCTTTTATCCACACCTAATCCAAAATTCGATTCGATTCTTGGTCCAATCAAAAGAATTTCTTTCCGTTATTTATAAATTCTTGTCCTCTCTTTCTTTTCTATAACCTACTGCCTTTCTTGTACAATCAGTCTCATCTGACCGTTTTTCCACTTCCGCAGTTTACAAAAGGTTTACAAATAAAAGAAGTGCGAGTCCCTGTAGAAAAGGATCAATCTAATATTCCATCAAATTCACCAGTTTCCTTTTTTGACAAGGACTTAAAAAAAAAAATAAACAAAGCAATAAATATGCAATTTTATTTGAATAAGATCGATTGTTTCCAATTCACTCTAATACTAGTAATTTGTAATTGAACAACAAAAGAAAACACGAAAGAAAGGGTAAAGACTCTTTGATTCAAAGCCTTCTCAAAGTCTTCTATCAAAGTAACTTCTATCAAAGTAACTATGCTATGTTAAATTCATTTTGATGTTAAATTCATTTTGTATCGTACAAGAAATGAATTTCATTTGTGTGTGTATATGCGTTCACAGCAAACATAACAAACATATGTTACTCTATTCTATTATATACACAGATCGCGGACACTCGAAAAACCGCATCCGGTGCACGATCTCTTGGAATTGAAAATATGATGGATTCCACCAGTACTTGGATCAATTCACATATCTTTCTCTGTGCCATGAATTGGTACTAATTAAAGGAATGAAAATGACCCTATTTGTTTGATCAGAAATGAGAAAAAAGAAAAAAAAAAAAGAAGGAGACCCTTGGGGATGAATTGCTGGTTTTTGTGTTATTGGATCCGTCGGGACTGACGGGGCTCGAACCCGCAGCTTCCGCCTTGACAGGGCGGTGCTCTGACCAATTGAACTACAATCCCAGTGAAATAAAGGAAAGTGTACAGCATACATATTCTTATGCTTTCATTCAATCTTTTTTCGATTTCTTAGATTAGAAGGGACGCGCTGTAACAAACAGAAGTACGAGTGATCTAGTTTTACGGGTATGCACGTTAGTCAGAGCAGCAGGGATTACGAGTAACTAGTAATCCTTTCGTTGTTGCCAAATCGATCGATAATCCTTTTTTCAATGATTTTTTCTTTTCCTTACTTTTGATTAAACTTTCTATTTATCAAAATCCGGATATGAATCTAGATGGTTATCATGGTCAGAATTTATGGAATAAATAGAGCAACTAAAAAAAAAAAGAATAGTAGGGATGGATGGATCGGAATCGGAAAAGTGGACTTTTTTATTCTTCCCCATTTGGCATTTCTGAAAAAATGGGTTATATCATTTCATGGCGGATCCGCGAATTTTTGGGCCGAGCTGGATTTGAACCAGCGTAGACATATTGTCAACGAATTTACAGTCCGTCCCCATTAACCGCTCGGGCATCGACCCAGGAAGAATCAATTCTAGCTTTATTGATAATCCACGATCAACTTCCTTTCGTAGTATCCTACCCCCAGGGGAAGTCGAATCCCCGCTGCCTCCTTGAAAGAGAGATGTCCTGAACCACTAGACGATGGGGGCATACTTGCCTAACCGCCATCATACTATGTTCATAGTATGAGCAGTTTTTTGAAATTGTCAATATACAATAGAATGGAATGATATGACTAGACCCGCCGGGTTTTCTTTTATGATTCCTTTTTTGATTCGGTATTTATTCGGTATTTATACTCATGAATCGAATCAGTCATTTTAATCGTCACTCCATTGTATTATTCTGTATAGACTAACAGAAATTTATTCCATACAATAAGTATAATAAAAAACAATACAAAAGAGTAAATAATTTATCGTTACCCAAGCCATCAATACAAACTGCTCTTCATGATATTTATAATAATAAAGAAAAAAAAGGAAACAAGATTCCGTTAAACAAGATACAAAGTATATGGCCTTTGCGAGTTCGGGAATCGAGTCATGAAAAAGAAACCTTATTAAGAAAAAAAGAAGCATACAAAAAACCCTTTTTTTTTAGAGATTAGCTTGACTTTGTGTTACTATTTTCGTTCGCCTATATAATGTTTTAAGTAAATCATTTGCATATGTTAAGCAAATTCACATTTTCATTTCGGAATAACCCACCAGTCACTATGAGTTTACTGCATATACTTATATATGTAAATATCTATCTATATATCTATCTATAGATAGATCTTTTCTGTCTAGTGATTCATTCAGTAATTGAATAAAACAGCCCTTTTAACTCAGTGGTAGAGTAACGCCATGGTAAGGCGTAAGTCATCGGTTCAAATCCGATAAGGGGCTTTGGCCTTCTTTTTTTTTTCGTTTTTCATAAAACTTCAGTGCGAACGGAGTATTCATATGTAACCAAAGAAAAGAAATATTGTTGATATTTGTAATAAAAAAAATCATATATTTCGAAAAGAAAGTTGAACATTTTTTTAGTATAATATAATCAATAATGATAAGTCGTCTCTTGAATCGAATCGACAAATAACACAAATAAATAATAAATCAAAATCAATATAAATATACATAAATAAATTAAATATCTATTTATTATATTATTATTTTAGATTAATATATTATTATTTTATATTAAGTCTATTAAGGATTAATTAAGTATATTAAGTGTTAAGATCAATATTATATTAGTTTAATCTATTTTTATTATATATAGATAGTATTCTGATATATATATATTTCTGATTTTCTATGTTTCTATTCTATTTTTTTTCCATTATATTCTATATTCTTCCAATCAACTCCATTCTAAAGAGTTGTAAACATTATAAATCGACAAAAGAAAAAGTAAGTGGATCTAACCCATTGAATTGGAACTATATCCACTATTATGATATTCAAATTCGATCGAGGTGAAATTGGAACAGTAGATCTTTTTTTATTTCATATTTTTTTTTTGACTCCGCAAGAATCTGTCGATATTTCCGATTAAATCTTCTTGTTCCTAAATGTTCCATAGGAGTCAATTAATATTCTATTTCTCTATAGATAGGGAAACGTTTATTTCAAGTTACAACCTTTTTCAATATCTTATCTTTCTTTAATTCCAGAGCACAACAAGATCTTTTGATGGTTTTGTTCTGACAATATTATATGGAGTGGATACGAAAAAGAAACTTTCCTTTTTTCATTTAGAGTACCCTATTTATTTAATTTAAGCATGACATTGAAAAATAGGAACTTCTCACCTTTTACGATATATAAAGATATAGAAAAGGAAATAGAAAAATATTCGAAGTGGATTTCGT